GTCCTATCCATTAGACAATGGACGCCGTTCATTCTTATTTTTTCGTATTTTGATTTTTCTTGAGTTGAAAACAAAAAAGTCGGATTATACGTGAAATCATTTTTGGAATTGTATATTCAATGATTCACTAACCGTAATGAAATCTCAAATCATAATAAAATATATTATCTATATTTTAGAATAGAATTCTAATAGAATATTTAGAAAAAAAGAAAAAGCGGGTAGCGGGAATCGAACCCGCATCGTTAGCTTGGAAGGCTAGGGGTTATAGTCGACGTCGATTCAGTGCTTTGAACGTCTCTAATTCAAAACCGAACATGAAACTTTGGTTTCATTCGGCTCCTTTATGGAAGGAGAGTAAATTCTTAGATCTAAGATGTGAACAAAATGAACAAAATTATACCCATAACACCTACGTCAGCTTTTTATTTGAATACAAAAAAATGAATTGCTTTCTAGATGATCCTTCTAGGAGAAGGTGATTTTGACAATCTTTCTAGTTACTTCGTTCTCTATTTCTATTTCAGAGGATCCTAAGGAAAAGGATTTTTTTCCACCGAGCTAAAACAATACGCCGATGTCTCTAGTAAACCAAAGTCATCGCTGAATAGCTATTTTGCTCCAATTTCTTTTTTTAGAAAGAAAAAATGGAGGATTTAGTTACGATTAGAAATCGATCTTTTATCTTTAGCCATGGATCTTTTACTCATACTTATTCAATTGTAAGTCTTGGTCCAATTCAAAAATTATGTTTCGCAATTTCATAATCCAACTTTTCAATTTAATTTATAAGTGATTCATGGATACAAATCACGAGAATCCGTATTTTTTTCTCGAATTTCTTATTGAGAGGTAAAGGATTAAACCCTTTTAAGAAATAAAGTTTTTGATCGGAATATGAATAAAACCGAAAGACCCTTTAACTATTAGGGGTTAATAGAACGAATCGCACTTTTACCACTAAACTATACCCGCTACAATATGATTATTGTATACAAATGGACCTTTTGTCTAGCAAGATAATTGAGCATGATCAAGATAGGATTATCAAAGAATTGTCAAAATGTAGAGTGCTGGACTTTTTCATGAGTAGATTCAAATTTAATGAGATTTGGAAAAGAGGCTCCATTTAATTATTTATTTAAATATTTATTTAAATTTAATTCAAAATTGAAATTAAAGTTAAATAAATAAAGTTTTCTCTTTTGCTGAAGAAGTTAGATACGGATCAAAAAACACTAAAATCATAACGGAAAAAATGTATTGTGGAAGAATTGATAGTTTCTTTTTTAGTTCGGGTAAAATAGAATAAGTATAACAAGAAAAGAATGTAAATAGTATTTCTTCTTTATTGTCGTTGCTTGAATATTTTATATTCAATTGAATATAATTATAATATATATAATAAAAAGTCCTTTTTGCTTTCAAATCAGATAAATCATTATTTATCTATAATTCTAATTTGTTGGAACAAAAAAAAAGAGCCCGGCTAGGTACTGACCAGGCCGGGCCGTGAGAATAAGAAGGGCCTTTCGAACAAAATCAACACAAAGAGGTCTTGGTTATTTTTTTTAGTTCGATTGTTGGCGCGGTCGAGTCCATCTTTTAGATATTAGATAAAGGAAATTCCTGATTCGTGGATCTCTCTATATAGAAATAATAGAATAGAGAAAGAAAAGAGATAAATAAAAACTCTTTAGATTATGTGTAATGTAGTAATTCTCTTTTTCAATCGGGAGAGATGGCTGAGTGGACTAAAGCGTCGGATTGCTAATCCGTTGTACGAGTTATTCGTACCGAGGGTTCGAATCCCTCTCTTTCCGTTTCCGTTGATGACTTTATTTATTTATATAACTTTAATTTATTTATATTATTTTTGATTTCTTTTTTTTTTCAAATTTTGAAAATCTTAGTGAAACGTGTGAATAGATAAAATCCTAAGAAAATTTGAAAATTAACCAAGGAAACCTTTTGTATTTTATTCTTCACGTCCAGGATTACGCCCCGGATCATTAGATAGGAATCCAAAGATAAAGAGAGAAACAAAAAATATCACTACGGTATAAACGAAGAGTTTCAGAGTAAGCATTACACAATCTCCAAGATGATTTTTTAGAAAAAAAAGAAAATAGATCTTCCATTTTTCTACCACATATCCTATTTTGATACCAAGAAATGAGGTTTTTTCTAGAAATGTATTGTCACAAATGCATTTGTTTTTCATTAAAAAATTGCGTTTATATCCAAATTTAGATATTGTGAGAGACCCTAATAGGGTTAGGGTCTTTGACTGGATGGCTGGAAGGCTCAAAAACGAGGAAATGGGGGTAAGCCTGATTTATGGCGACTATCCACGAATTTCAATGTATGAATCAGGGGTTTATACTATAAAACTTATCTGATTTTATTTTATCAATTGTTAGAATTTTTTCTCGAGGAAATCATGCATTTTCTAGGATATTATTATTTAGGATCTTATCGAAAACTTACAGCAGCCTGCCAAACAAAAGCTAAGAGAAAAAAAAACAGAGGTATGACTGGCATAACATCTACGATTGGATTCAAAAAAGCATAGGCTTCAGGCAATTTGCCGAAGAAAAAACTACTCGAATAAAGGGGCGAATTAATACAAATACAGATCAAACTAACGATATTAAGCATAACAGACATTTTGTTCTTGGAGATAATTGCATTTTGGTTGCCTTTTTGATATAAGGAAAAAGAAAGTAAGGTAAGATAGACAAAAATCCTTCTTTTCTTTGAATCCATCCAACCAAAAATTCTCCAATTCTCAAAGGAGAATAGAAGAAACCATACTTTCATACAATATCTTAATTGAATTCTATGTAATGATCAATAAATTAAGTTGAATTCTGTATCTATATGTATCAAAATCCTAGTACCGGTCTATTCTATTATTCTATAGATATAGAAGATCTATATTCTATAGATAGATTCTATATCTAGATATATATTTAGATATTTATTTGGGCTGTAGTTGACAAACAACCAATAACAATATTATTGTTTCTTAGTGTCGATTAGCAATCGAAATGGGGCGTGGCCAAGTGGTAAGGCAACGGGTTTTGGTCCCGCTATTCGGAGGTTCGAATCCTTCCGTCCCAGCGCGGATCCACTTTTTATACTGCATTATTCCCATATAAACTATATCATAATATAAAAAAAAGTGGGGGGTGGATAGGCATAGGCTATATTAATTAGAAATTTAAGCATCTGTGTCTGCTTGAATTTCATTAACAAACGATCAAGTTCCATGTTCTATAGTATGGTATTTATACTATATCTATAACAAACAGTGACAATTGTTCAGTCTATCTGATAGATATGAGAAACCTTCCCTATTTTTTTTTCGATTTTGATTTTCGTAATCTTATTAAAAAAATCAAAATTCAAATCTTAACTTACATTATTTTTTCTACATCTCATTCTCATGAAAAAAAATGGATTTCTTTCTTTTTTTCTTTGATCTATTTCAAATTTTTATTTGAAATTAGTGATGAGTCAATTCAAAAAGAAAGACTGATCTTCCTATAAAGATCAAAGGCGATGCTTTTTGTCCAATTTTCTTCAAATCCAATCAAATTAAATAATGATGTTTAATTTAAATTAAATAGTGAATTTCACTTAGAAAAATTTTTAATGATTTGGAATCTTTGAAAAAGTAGAAAATCATTTAATTTATCCTATTAAGTCACTTGAAAATGTAGATTCAAAAACTTATTCATTTTTATTTATATTAATATATATCTATAATTATTATTAATATAAATTAATATTATTTTAATTTAATTATTTTATTTATATATTTCTATATATAGATTTCTTTTTTCTTTCTATTATCTATATATTCTATTAGTAATTAGTATGTTAAATATGTTCAAAATGTTGTCTTACTAAGATTTTTTCAGAAAAATATTGTTTCATATATTCATATATAGAAGAAAAGGTATAGATTACGATGTCTATGGACAGCTGAACCGATGACTATTCATGATTCCATGATTGAATCAATTCCATACCGGTATACCGGTTCCAAATTAGAGGAATGTTATGGTAAAACTTCGTTTGAAACGATGTGGTAGAAAGCAACGTGCGACTTGAAGGATATGACCCATTGTGGATTTTTACATCCATCATTTTAAATTTGTCTAGGAATGAGGTGCTCTTGGCTCGACATTGTTTGTTCTGTTACACTTGAACCCTTCATTTTTTGTCGGGTTGTAATGTAAATAGTCCATGATGGAGCTCGAACAGAAAGTATTAATTCATTTCTCAGGGGCAAGGATCTAGGGTTAATGCCAATCAACTGGAACAACTTCGTAAATATATGGAAAATTGAAAGGATCCAATTCGAGCAAGTTTCCAATTCAAAAGCAAAACTTGTTGAAATTGATCCAAAATTTTCGATTCAACGTGTATCATGCTAGAATCAACCGTCCATAGGATTCTTTGATAGAAAGAAATCAAAAAGGGTATGTTGCTACCACTTTGAAAGGATTAAGAAGCACCGAAGTAATGTCTAAACCCAATGATTAAAAATAAGAATAAAGGGTTTAAAAACAAGGAAACACCCTTTGTAATTGTTAATTCTCTCAATAGTCTCAATAACTGGATCCGACTAAAGAATCCAAATAGAATTTGAAATAGTTTAACCGGGATAAACGAAAGGGAGTAAAGACTACTCAATAAATGAAATTGACTAAAGATTTTCCTTTGAGCTATTTAAGAGTTATCCGATTTGAGTTATGAGTACGAACTGTTTCTTTTTCATTTTTCAAGAAGAAAAAGACTGAAATCATAGTCTAATTGATATTCATTTTATAGGTCCATTTGTCATTTAATTTATTATTTATTAGAATTAGATACATAGGCAAAACTTCGAATTAAATCATTTTTTCTCGAGCCGTACGAGGAGAAAACTTCCTATACGGTTCCAGGGGGGGTATTGTTCATCTATATCTATCCCAATAAGCCGTCTA